CAATTACGTAAATCCATGGTTCAAACCGCACTCAAAGGTAGGGCATTTCCCATTGAGATAGGAACTTCTGTACCCGAAAGAATGGTATCTCCAATTCTCGCCCCTCTGGGATGTAACATATATTTCTTCTCACCATCCCCATAGTGTATGAGACAAATGTGTGCATTTCGATTCGGGTCGTATTCTATGGTTACGATTCTCGCCGATATGTGTTTTTCATTCCGTCGAAAATCGATTTTACGGTATAGACGCTTATGCCCTCCCCCTCTATGCCTTGCGGTAATGATTCCTCTGGCATTCCTCCCTTTCCCAGAATGATGCTGTCCAGAGATCAAATTCTTTCGTGGATTGGATTTCCCTCGCCTGTCTGTGGCCCCATTGCGTGTGCTCGGGGTAGAAGTTTTGTATAAATGTATCGCCGTGTTATTCAGTATTTTGATTGAAGCTCTTTTCTTTCATCAAAAGGGGTGGAATAGAATAACCCGGTTGAAGCGTAATGATCATACGTCTGTAATGCCTTGTCTGTCTCCTATGTCTCCTAATAGGGCCCCCCTTTGCCGGGAGCCGATGACTATTCATCGCTATTACCTTAACCCCAAAGAAGAGTTCGACCCAATGCTTGATTTCTGTCCTAGTTGATCCTGTTTCAACATTAGAAGTATATTGATTCTTGCCCACCAATAGCTTAACACTTTTTTCGGTAACTACTGCATATTTGATTCCATCCATAAATCCACTTTCTTTCCTATGAGTTCCAGTATTGATAAGAATTCGAGTTCTTATGGTTCATATGTTATAGTATGAATATACCACACCAATTCGTTCTCTAGTACGATTCGAATTCGAATCTACGGAATCGAACGACTCTCCTAGAGAACTCTATTGAAATCGAACTCTATCGAAATAGAAGAGCGAAAGAATTCGGAAAACCAAAAAACTCATCGACTCGAGTATATGCATATATAACCATATAAATAGGATTGATTCATTTCTCTGATGATGATGAGACAGAGCCAGTTCCAATAGACTGAACTTCTCCCATCCCATTGGTGTGCATCCAGTAGGAATTGAACCTACGAATTCGCCAATTATGAGTTGGGCGCTTTAACCATTCAGCCATGGATGCTTGGATCATCATACATCGTGAATAAATCAGTTCCAACCCTACAAAATCCATAACGATTAACTATGCCAAGAAAACTGCGGAGAGGCTATGAAGTCCAATTGTGGATCTTCGAATTGCGAGAGATATTGAGAGAAAGTCCGAATTTGGGCTATTTGTTAGTGTTAGATTCATGGACCAAATTGGATTTCGTGGGATCTTTGACTTACCTTTTTTTCCACCAAGAACGTTTTCTGAAACTTTTTGACCCCCGAATTTGGAGTATCCTGCTTTCGGGTTCACCAAGCAACCGATCTTTCACGAGCAAAGTTGCAGTACTGGTTAAGGGTGTAGTACTGATTCTAGTAGCGGTCGTTATATCTCGTATGCACCATCAAACTATGGTCGAAAGAAAAAATCTCTATTTGAGGGGGCTTCTTCCTGTACCTATGAATTCCATTGGACCCAGAAATGATACATTGTTTCGGTCGTCCCATAGGTTGGTTGTTTCGCTTCTGTATCTTCCAAAAGGGCAAAAAAAGATCTCTGAGAGTTGTTTCATGGATCCGAAAGGGAGTCCTTGGGTTCTCCCAATAACTCAAAAGTGTATCATGCCTGACTCGAACTGGGGTTCGCGGTGGTGGAGGACCTGGATCGGAACAAATAGGGATTCTAGTTGGAAGATATCGAAAGAAACCGTAGCTGGAATTGAGATCTCATTCAAAGAGAAAGATCTCCACTATCTGGAGTTTCTTTTTGTATCCTATACGACGGATGATCCGATCGGCAGGGACCCCGATTGGGACTGGTTTGATGGCCTTTCTCCGAGGAAGAAGCGAAACAGAATCAACTTGAATTCGGGACAGCTATTCGAAATCTTAGTGAAACACTGGATTTGTTATCTCATGCCTGCTTTTCGTGAAAAAAGACCAATGGAAGGGGAGGGTTTCTTCAAACAACAGGGATCGGATTTTTTGAGGAAGGTATCGAGAGAGAATTGGATTTGGTTAAACAATGGGTGGTTGGGAAACAAGGATGGGTTTTTTAGCAAGGTCTGGAATGTATCGTCAAATATTCACTCTGATTCCCCAAGATCTCGTTTCTTTCAAGTAAGGGATTCTAGCCAATTGAAAGGATCTTCGGATCAATCCAGAAATGCTTTCGATTCCATTAGGAATGAGGATTCGGAATCTCACACATTGATCAATCAAAGAGAGATTCAACAACTCAAAAAAAGATCGCTTCTTTTGGATTGGGATCCTTCCTTTCTTCAAACGGAAGGAACCGAGATAGAATCCGACCGATTCCCGAAAAGCCTTTCTGGAGATTCCTCAATGTCCCAGCGATTCGCGGAACGTGAGAAGCAGATGGTTCGTCATCTGCTTCCGGAAGAAATCGAAGAATTTCTTGGGAATCCTACAAGATCAATTCGTTCTTTTTTCTCGGACAGATGGTCAGACCTTCATCTGGGTTCGAATCCTACTGAGAGGTCCGATCCTAAATTGTTGAAGAAACAACACGATGTTTCTTTTGTCCCTTCCAGGCGATCGGAAAAGAAAGAAATAGTGGATCTATTCAAGATCATTCCGTATTTACAAAAGACCATTGCAATTCATCCTATTTCATCAGATCCGGGATGTGCTAGGGTTCCGAAGGAGAAACCGGATCTGGACAGTTCCAATAAGATTTCATTCTTGACCCAAAATCCATTTTTGGATTTCTTTCATCTATTCCATGACCGGAACAGGGTTGGGTACACGTTAGACCACGATTTTGAATCCGAAGAGAGATTTTCAAAAATGGCAGATCTACTGATTCTATCAATCACCGAGCCGGATCTGGTGTCTGATTATGAGAGGGTATTTTTTCCTTTTTCTGAGGGATTTCACTCCGGCGATGAATCGAAAAAAAAATCTTTATTGGTTGTACCTCCTATTTTTTCTGAAGATCCAAAAGCCAAAAAAGTGGCTAGTAACAACAGAATGGCGGGAGTCAATCCATCTAGATTGATCCGAAATCTGATTCAAATCCACTCTAGGACCTATGGGTACATAAGAAATGTATCAAATCGATTCTTTTTCATGGTAATGAATCGATCCAATCGCAACTTCGAATATGGAATGAAAGGGGATTCAATAGGAAATGAGACTCGGAATCATAGAACGAGAATGAAATCTACGATCAACCAACATCTCTCGAATTTGAAAAAGAGTCAGAAGAAAGGGTCGGACCCTCTTAGTTCTCGAACCGAGAGATCCATGAATCGGGATCCTAATGCATATAGATACAAATGGACCCACAATTTCCCGGAACATTTCATTTCTGAGGCGAAGAGGCGTTTTCAATTTCAAGTAGTGTTCGATCGATATCATCATCATCGAGATCGCTTACGTATTCATCGATCTCGCTATCGCTTCCGTATTCATCTGAATGGATTCCGGATTCATCGATCTCGATTCCGTATTCATCTGAATCGCTTCCGTATTCATCTGAATCGCTTCCGTATTCATCTGAATCGAGATCGATTCTGGATTCATCTGAATCGCTTCCGTATTTATCTGAATCGAGATCGATTCTGGATTCCTCTAAATCGCTTCCGTATTCATCTGAATCGATTCGGTATTCATCTGAATCGCTTCCGTATTCATCTGAATCGCTTCTGTAGTCATCTGAATGGATTCCGTATGAATCCGACTCCATATTGGATTGATTGGGCCGAGTTTATGGTCAAACTGTCGAAGTCACATCCCTTTTTGAGGAAGTCACCTCGTTTCCTTTTGTGGAAGGCATCTTTATTTTTGTCGAATTCACTTCCCTTTTGGTCGAAGTCACTTCTCTTCTTTTGGTCGAAGTCACTTCTCTTTTTGTCCTTTTTGTCGAAGTCACTTCCTTTTTTCTTTTTGAGTCTCGGAAGTCCCCCCATTCCTGGGTCTGAGATCCCCATCTATATCTATGAATTGAAAGGGCCGAATGATGCACTCTGCAATCCGTTGTTAGACTCAATAGGTGTTCAAATCGTTCCTTTTACTAAAAATCAATGGAAACCCTTCTTATTGGATGATCATGATCCTTCCAAACAATCGAAATTCTCGATCAATGGAGGCACACTATCACCCTTTTTGTTCAATAAGACAAAATGGATGATTGACTCATTCCCGACTCGAAAGAATTGCAGGAACAATTTGGATACCACGGATTCCTATTTCTCAATGATATCCCACGATCGAGACAATTGGCTGAATCCCGTGAAACCATTTCATCGAAGTTCATTGATATCTTCTTTTTCGAAAGCAAATCGACTTCGATTCTTGAATAATCCACATCACTTCTGGTTCGATTGTAACAAAAAATTCCCTTTTTCTGTGGAAAAGGCCCTTCTCAATAATTCTGATCTTACGTATGGACAATTCCTCAATATCTTGTTCATTCGCAACAAAAGATTTTCTTTGTGCGTCGGTAAAAAAAAACATGTTTTTTTGGAGCGAGATACGATTTCACCAATCGAGTCACAGGTATCGAAGATATTCATACCTAAGGATTTGCCACAAAGTGGTGACGAAACGTATAACTTGTACAAATCTTTCCATTTTCCAATGCGATCCGATCCATTCGTTGGTAGAGCTATTTATTCGATCGCAGACATTTCTGGAACACCTCTAACAGAGGGACAAATAGTCCATTTTGAAAGAACGGATTGTCCACCTCTTTCAGATATGAATCTATCTGATTCCGATTCCGAAGGGAAGCAGTATCTCAATTTCAATTCAAACATGGGTTTGATTCCCACTTCCTGGGCTGAGAAATCCAAAAAGAGGAAAAAACGGAGTCTTAGTCTTAGTCTTAGGGTTAAGAAACGGGAGATGGATGATAGAACCCTTGAACGAGAGCGTGCTTTTTTAAATCTCGCACAATGGACTCTGTTCCAACCCTATATACCGTGGTTCTTTACTTTGACAGGGTTCAAGTATCTCAAATTCGCCCTTTTCGATCCTTTTTCAAACCTATTGCGCAGTCACATATCTCTTTTTCAGGGTATTCTGGAGACATCATGGTGGATTCTTCAGACAAAATTGTGGGTGATTCTTTCAAACTGGAATCTCAGTGAGATTTCGAGTCATTGGTTACAGATTCTTCTTCGGTCCGCAGAAATGATTCATCGAAAGAATGATAATGAGTCACCCCTATGGCTGAGATCATCAAATGCTCGGGAGTTCCTCATCCTTTTCCTTCTTCTTGTTGCTGGATATCTCGTTAATACCCATCTTCTCTTTGTTTCCCGAGCCTCTAGTGAGTTACAGACGGATTTCAAAAAGATCAAATCGTTAATGATTCCATCATACATGATTGAGTTGCGAAAACTTCTGGATAGGTATCCTACATCTGAGCGAAATTCTTTCTGGTTAAAGAATCTCTTTCTAGTTGCTCTGGAACAATTCGTCTATTTTCTCGAAGCAATATGGGGTTTTGCTTTTAATAAGAAGAAATTTTGGAATAGCAATCTCATCGGTATCATGGATTTCCTAAGGATCATACCAAATCCCATCAATCGAATCACTTTTTCGAGAAATACGAGACATCTAAGTCGTACAAGTAAAGAGCTCTATTCATTGCTAAGAAAAAACGTGAACGTTGAGTGGATTGATGATCAAATAGAATCCTGGGTCGCGAACAGTGATTTGATTGAGGATGAAGAAAGAGAATTCTTGGTTCAGTTCTCCACCTTAACGACAGAAAAAAGGATGGATCAAATGCTATTGAGTCTGACTCATAGTGATGGTTTATCAAAGAATGACTCTAGTTATCAAATGGTTGAACAACCGGGATCAATTTACTTACGATACGTAGTTGACATTCATCAAAAGGATCTAATGAATTATGAGTTCAATAGATCCTGTTTAGCCGAAAGACGGATATTCCTTGCTCATTTTCAGACAATCACTTATTCACAAACCTCGTGTGGGGCTACTTTCCGATCTCCTGGAAAACCCTTTTCGCTCCGCTTAGCCCTATCCCCCTCTAGGGGTATTTTAGTGATAGGTTCGATAGGAACTGGACGATCCTATTTGGTCAAATCCCTCGCGACAAACTCCTATGTTCCTTTCATTACGGTCGTTCCGAACAAGTTCCTGCATGACATTTTTTCTAAGATCGATCCTTATGATAGTGACGCTGACGATCTTGATCTTGATAATGATTCTAGTGATAGTGATGAGAGTGACGCTATTGCTATTAATGAGAGTGACGATAGCGATAGCGATGATGACCTTGATATAGATGATATAGAGCTGCTAACTGAGCTAACTACGGATAGGGATAGACTCCTACTCGAGAGATTTAGTATCCTCCTTCCATTCGAATTAGCAAAAGCAATGTCCCCTTGCATACTATGGATTCCAAACATTCATGATCTGTCTGTGCGTGCGTCGAATGACTTCTCCCTCGGTCTATTAGTGAACTCTCTCTCCAGGGATTGTGAAAGATGCTCCACTAGCAATATCCTTGTTATTGCTTCGACTCATATTCCCCAAAAAGTGGATCCCGCTCTAATAGCTCCGAATAAATTAAATACATGCCTTAAGCTACGAAGGCTTCTTATTCCACAACAACGAAAGCACTTTTTCACTCTTTCATATACTAGGGGATTTCACTTGGAAAAGAAACTGTCCCATCCTAATGGATTCGGGTCCCTAACCATGGGTTCCAGTGTACGAGATCTTGTAGCACTTACCAATGAGGCCCTATCCATTAGTATTGCACAGAAGAAATCCACTATAGACACTCATACAATTCGATCTGCTCTTCATAGACAAACTTGGAATTTGCGAGCCAAGGTAAGACCGGTTCAGGATCATGGGATCCTTTTCTATCAGATAGGAAGGGCTGTTGCACAAAATGTACTTCTAAGTAATGGTTCCATAGATCCTCTATCTATCTATCTGAAGACGAGATTCCCTAGTTCTTATTTGTACAACTGGTACTTCGAGCTTGCAACGAGCATGAAGAGATTAACGAGACTTCTTTATCTTTTGAGTTGTTCTGCCGGATCGGTCGCTCATGATCTTTGGTCTCTACCCGGACCCGATGAAAAAAATGGGATCACTTCTTATTTGGTTGAGACTGATTCTGCTCTAGTTCGTGGCCTATTAGAAGTATTCGAAGGAGAAGGCACTCTATCCTCTCGGACAGAAAAAGAGGGCAGTCAGTTTGATACTGATCGAGTGACATTGCTTCTTCGGTCCGAACGAAGGAATCCCTTAGATATGATGCAAAATGGATTTTGTTCTAGCGTTGATCCGAAATTTCTCTATGAAAAAGACGACTCGGAGTTTGAATTGGAAGAAGGGGTTGCATTTAGAGAAGGAGACCGCGACCTGCCACAGATAGAGGAGGATTTCTTC